TCTCGTTCTATTTCAGAGTATCCAGTCATTCGAAACTGATCCGCTTCCATTTCTACTTTCCGTAAGCGGGCCCGGGCTTTTTCCAACTGGTCCAGAGCCCCCTCGCGTAGTTCTTCTGAATTTCGAATAGTCTTCAAGATCCTCTGTTTTCGATTATCTAATAAATCACTTAATGAAAGTAGATTATCTTTCCATTCATTTCAAAACTTCCACGATCCCTTCCCGAACCAAACATGAATATTTCGATTCATTTGGCTCTCACGCTCAATTTCTTCAATTACTTATGGGAATTCCCATATTTTTTTAATGTAATTAATGTAATGAGCCTATCCTCTCTTCCCTATTCATATTCGAAAATAGAGAAACTGATCACTAATCCAAGAACATAATATTCGGAGGACTCTTCTGACCAAACAAATAATTGTCAGCAAAGTTGTTTCTTTTTTTTTTTTTTCAAATCCAAAGAATTCTTATTACTTTATATATAGGTCATCGATTCAGCATTAGATAAAAAAGATAAAAGGGAGGATGAAATACCCATTTTTCCAATTTTTTCCAATCAAATAACGGGTTCAAATCATTTTATCGACATGAGTGTTTTATATCGAAAAAAAAATTCCAACTATTTGTTTTGAAACCGTTTCTGTATTAACATATTAACTAACATAGTAGTAGAAAGAGTACTACGCTGCATCTGGACTTCAAACGGTTTAGCTTTAACCCTGTTAATGGTTTACATTATTGGTTGATAGAGAATCAAAGTAGATTTACCAACGAATCGCGAAATGCTATGGTTCTTAAATATTTTTTTTTTAGAAGAAATTCGCGGAATCATGCACCTTTTTTTATAGTTATAACGAAAAAAATGCAGTTGGTTGGATCCAGCCTATTCTTGAAATAAACAACTCGCACACACTCCCTTTCCAAAAAAAATCAACACACCAAGCACTACGCTTAGATTTATTGGATTTGTTGCTAAAATATCGGTATTAAACCCGAAACTCCCGGCGGATGGCCAATAACCCAAGGAAAGGAAAGAATCGGTTACATTTTTCATATGATCTCCTCTTTCTTATAGATAGACTAATTATTTATATTATTTTTGTATTATTTTTATTATTAATTTCCCTATTTCTAAATACTAAATAGAGTCAAAAATATATTGATTTATAAATGGATTTTTTTCAATTGGAAATTTCCAATAAGTGGAAATTTCCAATAAGAATGATACTTATTAGAATTGGGTACCAGGTCTTATGTCAGGTCAGTTTCGAAATACCTCGTTTATTGCAATTGCAATACTTCCTAAAAAAAAAAAGTTCTTACATTGGACTAAGAAGGTAAAGGAAGAAAGCGGGTTGGAGTGCTAATTCCTCATCCTCAAATCTGCTCTTTCCGGGGGTTGTTGTCCCTAAGTAATTTAATTGTAGGAGTTAAACCTTAACTTAATCTTAATATAATTCGAAAAAAAACAAGAGCAGCAAATCCAAGGAAATAAAAAAAATCGTATTTTTAGGATTAAACAAAGGGATTCGCAAATAAAAGAGCTAATGCTACAACCAGCCCATAAATTGTTAAAGCTTCCATAAAAGCCAGGCTAAGCAATAAAGTACCTCGTATTTTTCCCTCCGCCTCTGGTTGTCTCGCGATCCCTTCTACAGCCTGTCCCGCAGCAGTACCTTGACCAACCCCAGGTCCAATAGAAGCAAGCCCGACAGCCAACCCAGCAGCAATAACGGAAGCAGCAGAAATCAGTGGATTCATGATAAGTTCCTCGCACCAAAACAAAAAATAAAGAAATAGTTAATGATACAATCAACCAATGAATTATGACTTAATTATTCCAGCGCTAAGATTTATCCAGTTAAAGTAACTAGAACCCCTAATTTCAATATTGCAATATCGAAATAATAAAATTATTGAATTCACAGAACTACTTCGATATTTCTTTTTTAGTTCCTATCCACGTAGTTTTTGTAAATCCGTACGACTTTTGTTCTTTTTTATTTTTTTCGAACCATTCTTTGTTCTTTATTCGTGATTTAAATTCATTCAATATTCAATTTACAATTACAGACGAAACGGAAGTACTTCCATTGGAATCCCTATCTAAATTCACACACAATAATAGGACAAATTAGATATATCTTTGGTTCATATATACCTAGTTAATATCTAATATCACATATACATGTCTTTTCCCTATACCGTAAACCAAATATTGTATCTTAGATTCAATGGGATTCTAGAATCATTCTTCGAAACATTGACAAGAGTTGTCTTATAGCGATTAGATTACATACACCTAGTTGACCTCCCCCCTTCCTCCGCTAACCAATCAGTTTTTTTTTGTCAATCGGTGAATTGAATAAAATCAACTGAAATGAGAATCATTCTATATACCATCTTTTTTTAAATCGCACGTCGTAAACTGATACAATAAAAATTCTTACTCAGATTATGACTCCTAATATTTAATATTGGAATTGAATAAACAAAA